GATAGAACATTCAATTTAACAAATAGAATATCACAAATTGGACATTTTTTATTCGAAACGCCTCGTGATCTTCAACCAATTATGTGCTTCAATATAATTACCCGGAGTAAGCGCTATCGCTTGTTTCCAATACTCAGCGGCTTGATCGAACCAAGCCTCCGCAATTTCCGAATCTCCCTGTCGAATGGCCTGCTCTCCCCGGTAATGGCAGATCACAGCCATATTATTAAATGCTTGTGGTAAGAATGGGTTTCGTTCTAGTGCCCTAAAATAATATTCTAAGGCTTTCGTATGATCCCCATTACTTGTGTGAATAAGGCCTATGTTATAGAGTATATAACTTCGATCGTAGGGATCAATTTCTAGTCGCATAGCTTCATAATAATTCTGTAAAGCTTCTGCATAATTTCCTTCGGATTGGGCTGACATCCGTTACGGTCGTCATTCGATTAAAAGATAAACGAATCTCCGTTCCAGAACCGTACGTGATATTTTCATATCATACGGCTCCTCCCTTAATATGCATACTGAGAATATTTTTCTCGTTTTTGATTCCATGTATCTATTATTCTCATTATGAATTGAGCGGGGCTAGTGTTTTTGCACGAAATTTCTAGCCAACCTTCCTGCGTGGGAGCTTTTGTTAACATCAACCTTGTTGGTACTAGATAGAAATGGTAACTCCAACAATTTCTTTGTCCTCAACGCCCCCTAATTTCCAGGAATTAGTCACTTCAACAGTCTTTGATGGTTATATGGGTATCCAAGGTACGAACGAGATGGATATTTGTTGGCCCAACCATTCTTTTAAGTCCCAACCCGTAGAGGGGGGGTAAGTCATTTTTAACAAAGCTTTAGTCTTGTTGATTTCTAGGTGTAGTGCTTTTCACCAATGCTGCCTATTAGAACTAGTAGAGTGGGGTTGGCCCGGAATACAGAACCAACAGGTGTAACCTTTCGCTCAATACTAAAACGGCTAGTGGAAGCATATGAGGCTGCATTAATCGAGGATACACGACAGAAGGAATTGTTCTATTTATAAACTTCACCTTCAAGAAGCGTAGATTTTTTTCAACAATCTATCAAAAAAATGATTTTTTATTCTTTCTCATAAGAATAATAAGAATAAGACTGGGGTAAAAAAAAGAATCAAATCACACCATCTCTGTAATAGGTAAATGCCTCCTTTTCGCCCGAAGTTGTTGGAATTATTCGTAATAAAATATTGGCCACAACCGAAAAGGTCTTATCAATAAAATTTCCATTTATCCGTGATCTAGGCATAGGTACCAATCCATTCTAAAATTCTTTTCATTCCCCCTCTAGGGGGAAAATGACCCTACAAAGAAAGGAATTGTAAAATACGAAATAGCATAAAAAAGATTCAGTAAAAAAAAAAACAGAAATTCAATATCAACAAATAAAATGTAAAGATGTGAACCCTCTACTACGACTCATATTAAAAGACTCAAATTGCTCCTTTTTGTAGGAAGAAAAAAATATTTGGATACAATTCGAAGTTATCCTATAGTATACGAACGGCCGAACTAGTCCTATTTCATCGAAGCTGAAGAATCAAGTCATTTTTCCTATCGATTCACTTTGGTTGGATTAGGATCCAAAGAGGGGGGAAATAAGCGAATAACTCTTCTATAATCTAAATGGAATAACCGTCTATTTTGTTTGTGTTATGTGCATAGTGAGTAGACACTATACAACCAAATAGCCCCAGGATGAGTCATGTATTTGTAAAAGATCTATGAAATAATCACCTTTTTGGTGAAAACTTCAAAATAAATTCATTTTCTAAGTTTTATGGAATTGTCGTTTAAATGGAATCATAATCGAAAGGTATCCATTAATCATAGTCTAAAAAACATAAACCCATCAATCCGTTGATTCCTTCCAATTCATTGATTTAATCTCGTATAAATATCATATCAGATCAGATATCAGACAAGGGCGGAAACGGCATCTTCGCAAATATGAAAAATATCTCTTTTAAATTTTCCCAAGAAAAAACTTTTTTATTTGAATACCCGAGCCTTGAAAAGATCTTGACCAAAAATGGGATCTTTTTTTAGTTAGAATTGGTTGGTTGTGCCTTACCTAGCCAAGCCCCCCCAAAAAATAGGAATAACTCGCTATTCGTTCGGTTCCTGGGTCATAATTGTTGTGTAGGAGAGGTGGCCGAGTGGTTCAAGGCGTAGCATTGGAACTGCTATGTAGACTTTTGTTTACCGAGGGTTCGAATCCCTCTCTTTCCGTAGCTTCACCCAACTCAACAACAGCGCCGACCGTAACAAATTAACCAAGAGGTATATCCTTCTTTCTATCTTTATATATATTCGAGATTCGAGATTCTAGATATATATATTTTCGATTTCTAATTAAATTACTGCGATATGTAAAATAATGGAATAAGGTCGACAAGAAATAAAAAAATCTCTGTCGATCTACGATACATGAGTGGGAAAAATCCGAATCAAAACCCTTACCTTAATCTTAAATCCATTTAGTTTGGGGAAAGGAGGCTCATTTTTCCGAAACCTTTTCTAAACCCTTTTATTTAAGGTAGGCTTAAGTCTGACGGGAATAATATTCTACGACCAGCAATTCATTTATTTTCAAACCGACCCACTTATTATCTATTATTTGATTGACTACTCCTTTATATGGGAATGGGTGAAGAGTTAAATGTTTTGGCAATTCCTCACTGTGGGATGAATCCAGATAATTTTGAACGAGAGCTTTTGATTTTTGCTTATCCCTCGCCATAACAATGTCGGTGGGTTTGCAACGATAACTTGGTATATCTACTATACGACCATTAACTAAAATATGTCTATGATTAACCAATTGGCGGGCTCCGGGAATAGTCGGCGCCATACCCAATCGAAAAAGGATGTTGTCCAAACGCATTTCAAGTAATTGGAGTAAAACCTGACCTGTTGACCCTTTGGCTTTTCTCGCGATACGGAAGTATTTAAGTAATTGTCGTTCTGTAATACCATAATGAAAACGTAATTTTTGTTTTTCTTCTAGACGAATACGATATTGAGATCTTTTCCCGGAACGTGATGGGTTTCTAAGATCTCTAGGCTTTTTATTAGTCAGTCCTGGTAAAACCCCCAGACGTCGTATTTTTTTGAAACGAGGCCCCCGGTAACGCGACATAAAAACTCCTTATTTATTGTTATTGATTGATATTTCATTTTTATATTAAAACTGAACGAAATCCCCTGAAGTATTCTCTTGATTGGACTAGAATGACTAATGGCACTAGACGGAAAAGTGAGATTAAAGATGTACGTATCCGAAGTTCCTCCTTGTTTTTGTATTAAAATGCATTATTCATTATTTTATTCTTGTATTTTCAATTTCATTTATGAATTTTATTTTCATATTTGAGTCTTTCAATTTTTATCATTTTTGTAATTGTATTTTAGTATATATATACATTAATATACATTAATTTCATTTTTATTTATTGTATATATTTTTTTATTCTTAGTTCAGTTACTATTTAGTTTTGAAGTTTTGTTGTATATTTCTTTCGATTCTATTCCCTAGAATAGAAATTAGAAATAGAAAGAAAGCAAAAACATAGAATTACATTTTCTTAATCGAATCAAAATGAAGTAATAAAAATATAAAATAACGAATCGAATAATATACAAACCAATATATATAAAACCATCGAAAAGAAAAATACGAAAAAGGATCCGTTGAGTTGTTCTGCCGAGACATAAGAAAGCGTCGACCTTTTGAAAAAGGAAAGGTGTCTTTATTCTTTCATTTCCAAGAAACAGAATCGTATAAAAAATAGAACAAATAGAGAAAAGCCGGCTATCGGAGTCGAACCGATGACCATCGCATTACAAATGCGATGCTCTAACCTCTGAGCTAAGCGGGCTCACATAAGAGAAACTTTACATGCATAATAATTCCAAAAACTAGATCTTAGCTATTAACTATTTATAAATCATAAAAAATAGAAAATATAAATCGATTTCAAACCTATATTGAAGTAAATAGAGTATAGAAATAAGATAAAGATTCCTATACCGATTTAGAATTTGATATTTATTACATTCCAATCCTAACAATTAGAATAATACATTTATCTTTTTTTATCAATCAAAAATTTTTAAATTTAGAATTTAATATACATTTATTTAGAAATCTTAATTTAATAAAAATGGGAATATATATATTATTATATTCTAATTATTATAATAAAATTTTTCAATTTGAATTCAATTATGAGTTCTATCTATAAAAATGAATTAATTCATTTGAATAAAATCAAAAAATGATAGATCAAGGTTTCAGATCAGAATAAAACATTCCGGTTGCTTTTATTTGGAAACTAAGACAAAAAAGAATCGATCCTTTGAGTATTTCAACTTTCATGGTAAAATGAAAAATAGGTTCATATCTATAGTGATAGATATCCGTCTATATTGAATTGAAGATAAAAAAGCGATAGAATTCTTTCTGGTTGGCCCATATCAAATATGAGCTACCACCAGAAATGAAAGAAAATAGGCAAAACAAAAAAGTATGAAATTCCTTTCAGTATATGAATTTATATATAGAATCGAATTTAAAGGTTCCGGTATAAAAAAAGGATTCAAAAAGGGAAAGTACATCACACTGAAATCTTCAGCATACAAAAAAGAGGGGATATGGCGAAATCGGTAGACGCTACGGACTTAATTGGTTTGAGCCTTAGTATGGAAACTTACTAAGTGATAACTTTCAAATTCAGAGAAACCCTGGAATTAAAAAAATGGGCAATCCTGAGCCAACTCCTGCTTTCAAAAAGGAAAGAAAAAAGGGATAGGTGCAGAGACTCAATGGAAGATGTTCTAACAAATGGAATTGACTGTCTTGCGTTGTAATATGTTATAAGAATTCTTCGATCTAAACGCCAAAAAGGATGAAGAAGAAACCTGCATAGGTACTTAAATAGAAAGACTATACTATAATATAAT